ATGTACCGCCTATAGGATAACTTCCTTCGTGAAAGGTATACGGTCGATCCCTTTTAAAACTTTTCTGTCTCTCCCCTATTACGTCAATATATAAACTAATTGGTTTTGTCAATGTAGCTACATGTTGGGTATTATCAACGACCTCTATACCAACATGATTAAAAATAATATCTTTAGCAGTTACAATTGTAGGACCCTTGACACAAACGCGCCCTTTGAAAATATTAGGTAGATTATCAATCCGTTGGTTACTTCTCAATACAATTTTTTTCAAATTCATTACAATATCATAGACCGGTTCTTCGACACCCCATATACTAGAATATTCATGGGGTACGTCCAGCAATTTTACATACGTGATACATGTTACTTCTAGTTCTGCAAGCAAAGCTTTTCTCATCACACTGCCTATTAAGTCAGCCTGGCCTACCGAAAGTGGAGCCAGAAAAAAGCGTCCATAATGAAGACGTGGATTGTCTTCTCTTAATTCAGTGCACCTCCACTGTGTTTCCCGAGTGGATATTCGTAATATTTCGTAGATCATACGTTGACTACCTCCTAATGTTTTAAAATGTTTTAAAGAATAAATAATACAATAATGTTATAATACAATAATGTTATAATACAATAATGTTTTAAAGAATCAATTTTTTGATTATATACGTCTTTTTTTCGGGGGTCTACAGCCATTATGTGCCATAGGCGTTACATCCCGTATAAAAGTACATCGTATACCACTTCGACGAATAGCTTGTAATGCTGCGTCTCTTCCGAGACCGGGACCTTTTATCATGACTCCTGCTCGTTGCATACCGTGATCTATTACTGGACCAATAGCATCTTCTGTTGCAGTTCGAGCGGCAAAGGGTGTCCCTTTTCTCGTACCCTTGAATCCACAAGTACCGGCCGAGGACCAGGAAACCACCCGACCCCGTAGATCTGTAACCGTGACAATGATATTATGGAAACTCGCTTGAACATGAATAACTCCCTTTGGTATTCTACCTACAATCTTACGTAAACTAATACGTACATTCCTGCGTGAACCAATACGTACATTCCTGCGTGAACCAATACGTACATTCCTACGTGAACCAGTTCTCGGTATAGCTTTTGGCATATTGTATCATCTCCTAAATATGAGTCAGAAATATATGTATGGATATATCCATTTCATGTCAAAACAGATTCCTTATTTGTACATTGAGCCTTTTAGCGTGTCTGATTATACTTGTCTTTGTTTATGTCATTATACTTGTTTTTGTTTATGTCATTATACTTGTTTTTGTTTATGTCATTATACTTGTCTTTGTTTATGTCTCGGGTTGGAACAAATTATTCTAAGGCGCCCCCGCCTACGGATTAGTCGACATTTTTGACAAATTTTACGAACGGAAGCTCTTATTTTCATATTTGTCATTCCTTATCTTAATTCTGAATCTACTTCTTGGTAAAAAATAAGTTTCTTGAAATTTTGCATCTCGAATCGTATTGAATAAAAACCAGCTAATCTTTCGAATCCTTGTTTTCGTTTTCGTTGTCGTTGTCGAGTCGAGAAATTATACGTCCTCTGGTTGAATCATAACGACTTATTTCAATTTTGACTTTGTCTCCTGGCAGTATTCTTATAGAACTTCGACGGATCTTTCCTGAAACATAACCTAGAACCAGATCTTCATTATCTAACCGAACCCGGAACATGCCATTGGGAAGCGATTCAGTAATTAAACCTTCGTGAATCCATTTTTGTTCTGTCATTGCAGGTAAAGCCCCCTTGAAGTATCAACTAATGGAGGAGAAACGATATTAGACAACTCACCCTCTTTCTTTTTTTTTTTATAAATAGGAAGAGGTTTCGGATCCCATTTGGATATTAAAATGATTACCATATATAACATAAAATTTCTCCGCCAATTCCTTCTAGTCGAGCCTCCCGGTCTGTCATTATACCTCGAGAAGTAGAAAGAATTACAATCCCTGTCCCACCTAAAATTCTAGGAATTTCTTGAGAGTAAGAATAGATTCGTAGACTGGGCCGACTGATCCGTTTTAAATTGAAAAAATTTCTATAGGGTCTTTTCCTATTCCTTCTATGTCGCAGGGTTACAACCAAAAAATATTTGTTTTTTTCTCGATGTTTTCTGACGTTTTCGATAAAACCTTCTCGGAAAAGTATTTTAACAATATTTTCGGTAATATTAGTAGATGCTATGCGAATAACTCTTTTTCTAGCCATATCAGCATTTCGTATAGAGGTTATTATCTCAGCAATAGTGTCTGTACCCATCATGAACTAAAATTATTGGTGTCTTGAAATTGGATATAATTAACATGTTTTTCTTTATTTTATTGGTTTTTTTATTGGTTTATGAATATGAATTTTTCAAGGTATATGCCTGAGACACAATCTACGAATTAATCTAGTTCTTAATCTATTTCTTTCAAATACCCCAAAGATATCACGATCTCATTTTATTTTATAATACCTCGGGAGCTAATG